ATGACCTGACCTAACATCCCCCCAACTTACCCCATCATATCACTAACCTATATAATCCCCATCTTAATTGCCGTAGCATTCCTCACACTAATCGAACGAAAAATCCTAAGCTACATACAATCCCGAAAAGGACCAAACATCGTTGGTCCTTTCGGACTACTACAACCCGTAGCAGATGGAGTCAAACTATTCATTAAAGAACCCATCCGCCCTTCCACATCCACACCTCTCCTATTCATCACAACTCCTATACTAGCCCTCCTCCTTGCACTAACCATCTGAGCCCCCCTCCCCCTCCCATTCTCCCTTATTGACCTCAACCTGGGCCTTCTCTTCCTCCTAGCTATATCCAGCCTAGCAGTCTACTCAATCCTATGGTCAGGTTGAGCATCAAACTCTAAATATGCCTTAATCGGCGCATTACGAGCAGTAGCACAAACCATCTCCTACGAAGTAACACTAGCCATCATCCTCCTCTCCATAGTCATATTAAGTGGCAACTACACTATAAGCACCCTTACCACCGCACAAGAACCCCTATATCTTCTATTCTCTTCCTGACCCCTCGCAATAATATGGTATATCTCAACACTTGCTGAAACAAATCGATCTCCATTCGACCTTACAGAAGGAGAATCCGAACTAGTCTCAGGCTTCAACGTAGAATACTCCGCAGGACCCTTCGCCCTCTTTTTCTTAGCTGAATACGCAAACATCATGCTAATAAACACACTAACTACCCTTCTATTCTTAAACCCCAGCATACTCAACCCGACACCAGAACTCTTTCCACTCATCCTAGCTACAAAAACCCTACTCCTCTCCTCAAGCTTCCTATGAATCCGAGCCTCATACCCACGATTCCGATACGACCAACTCATACACCTTCTCTGAAAAAACTTCCTCCCACTAACACTAGCACTACACCTCTGACACACCAGCATGCCAATCTCCTACGCGGGCCTACCTCCTTACCTAAGGAAATGTGCCCGAACGTCAAGGGTCACTGTGATAAAGTGAACATAGAGGTATACCAACCCTCTCATTTCCTACCTAGCTTAGAAAAGCAGGAATTGAACCTGCACAAAAGGAATCAAAATCCTCCATACTCCCTTTATATTATTTCCTAGTAGAGTCAGCTAACTAAGCTATCGGGCCCATACCCCGAAAATGATGGTTCAACCCCCTCCCCTACTAATGAGCCCCCTCACAAAATTTATCCTAACATTAAGCCTAGCCGCAGGAACAACAATCACAATTACAAGCAACCACTGAATTACAGCCTGAACCGGACTAGAAATCAACACCCTAGCCATCATCCCACTAATCGCAAAATCCCACCACCCTCGAGCCATTGAAGCAGCAACCAAATACTTCCTAGTACAAGCAACCGCCTCCACACTAATACTCTTCTCAAGCATAACTAACGCATGATCCTCAGGACAATGAGATATTACCCAACTAAACAACCCCCCCTCATGCCTACTACTTACCACGGCAATCGCTATCAAACTAGGATTAACCCCATTTCACTTCTGATTCCCAGAAGTATTACAAGGCTCATCTCTTACCACAGCCCTACTGCTCTCAACAGCAATAAAACTCCCACCAACTGTAATCCTACTCCTCACATCACACTCGCTAAACCCCACTCTACTCACCACCATAGCCATTATATCTACTGCCCTAGGCGGCTGAATAGGACTTAACCAAACACAAACTCGAAAAATCCTAGCCTTCTCATCCATCTCCCACCTAGGCTGAATAGTTGCCATTATCCTCTACAACCCAAAACTAACCCTACTAACTTTTTACCTCTACACCCTAATAACAACATCCATCTTTCTCTCCATAAACTCAACCAACACCCTAAACCTATCAACACTAATAACCTCATGAACCAAGACCCCCATACTAAACACAACCCTAATACTCACCCTACTATCACTAGCAGGGCTCCCCCCACTAACAGGCTTCCTACCCAAATGACTCATCATCCAAGAACTCACCAAGCAAGAAATAACTATAACAGCCACAACCATCTCCCTACTCTCTCTCTTAGGACTCTTCTTCTACCTACGCCTAACTTACTGCTCCACAATCACACTCCCTCCCAACCCCCCTAACAAGATAAAACAGTGGTCCACCAAAAAACCAATCAACCTCTTAATCCCCACACTCACCCTCCTATCCCTCCTACTCCTACCACTCTCCCCTATAATCCTCACTACCACCTAAGAAACTTAGGATAATATTAAACCAAGGGCCTTCAAAGCCTTAAACAAGAGTTAAACTCTCTTAGTTTCTGCCGAATCCATAGGACATCACCCTCCATTCTCTAACCCTCCCGCTAAGATCCGTAGGACATTAACCTACATTTTCTGAATGCAACCCAGATGCTTTAATTAAGCTAGGACCTTCCTAAGCAGGTGGGCTTTGATCCCACAATAATCCTAATTAACAGTTAGGCGCCCAAGACAACAGGCTTCTGCCTAAAGACTCCGATGTGCTATAAACACATATCAATGAGTTTGCAACTCAATATGAACTTCACTACAGAGCCGATAAGAAGAGGAATCAAACCTCTGTAAAAAGGTCTACAGCCTAACGCCTTTACACTCAGCCATCTTACCAACTTACCTGTGACTCTAAACCGATGACTATTCTCAACCAATCACAAAGACATTGGCACCCTCTACTTAATCTTTGGTGCATGAGCTGGCATAATTGGCACCGCCCTAAGCCTACTCATTCGCGCAGAACTTGGTCAACCAGGAACTCTACTAGGAGACGACCAAATCTACAATGTAATCGTCACTGCTCATGCCTTTGTAATAATCTTCTTCATGGTAATACCAATCATGATTGGAGGATTTGGAAACTGACTAGTCCCACTTATAATTGGCGCCCCCGACATAGCGTTCCCCCGTATAAACAACATAAGCTTCTGACTACTCCCTCCCTCCTTCCTCCTCCTACTAGCCTCCTCCACAGTAGAAGCTGGCGCTGGTACAGGATGAACCGTCTACCCCCCCTTAGCCGGAAACCTAGCCCATGCCGGAGCTTCGGTAGACCTAGCCATCTTTTCCCTCCACCTAGCAGGTGTATCCTCCATTCTAGGAGCAATCAACTTCATCACCACCGCTATCAACATAAAACCCCCCGCCCTATCACAATACCAAACCCCACTATTTGTCTGATCCGTCCTCATCACAGCCGTACTACTCCTACTATCCCTCCCAGTCCTAGCTGCTGGTATCACTATGCTCCTCACAGATCGCAACCTAAACACCACATTCTTCGACCCTGCAGGGGGAGGAGATCCAATCCTGTACCAACACCTCTTCTGATTCTTCGGACACCCAGAAGTATACATCCTTATCCTCCCAGGATTTGGAATTATTTCACACGTAGTAGCCTACTACGCAGGCAAGAAAGAACCATTTGGCTACATAGGCATAGTATGGGCTATGCTATCTATTGGATTCCTAGGATTCATTGTATGGGCTCACCACATATTTACAGTAGGAATAGACGTAGACACTCGAGCGTACTTCACATCCGCCACCATAATCATTGCCATCCCTACCGGAATCAAAGTCTTCAGCTGACTAGCCACACTACACGGTGGAACTATCAAATGAGACCCCCCAATACTATGAGCCTTAGGATTCATCTTCTTATTCACCATTGGAGGACTCACAGGAATTGTTCTAGCAAACTCCTCATTAGACATCGCCCTACATGACACATATTACGTAGTAGCACACTTCCACTACGTCCTCTCAATAGGTGCCGTATTTGCCATCCTGGCAGGATTCACCCACTGATTCCCCCTATTCACTGGATTCACCCTCCACCAAACATGGGCTAAAGCCCACTTTGGAGTCATATTTATTGGTGTAAACCTCACCTTCTTCCCCCAACACTTCCTTGGACTAGCAGGCATACCACGACGATACTCAGACTACCCAGATGCCTACACACTATGAAACACCCTCTCATCCATCGGATCCCTAATCTCAATAACAGCCGTAATCATACTAACCTTCATCATCTGAGAAGCCTTTGCCTCCAAACGAAAAATCCCACAACCAGAACTAACCTCCACCAACATCGAGTGAATCCACGGCTGCCCACCTCCATACCACACCTTCGAAGAACCCGCCTTCGTCCAAGTACAAGAAAGGAAGGAGTCGAACCCTCATATATTGGTTTCAAGCCAACCGCATAATTAAACCACTTATGCTTCTTTCTTAATGAGATGTTAGTAAAACAATTACATAGCCCTGTCAGAGCCAAGTTACAGGTAAAAATCCTGTACATCTCTATGGCAAACCAATCACAACTAGGATTCCAAGACGCCTCATCCCCAATTATAGAAGAATTAGTCGAATTTCACGACCATGCCCTTATAGTCGCACTAATAATCTGCAGCCTAGTCCTCTACCTACTAACACTCATACTGATAGAAAAACTCTCATCAAACACAGTTGATGCTCAAGAAGTCGAATTAATCTGAACAATCCTCCCAGCCATTGTCCTTATCTTACTCGCCCTACCATCCCTACAAATCCTATATATAATAGACGAAATTGATGAACCCGACCTAACCCTAAAAGCCATTGGACATCAATGATACTGATCTTACGAATATACAGACTTCAAAGACCTCTCATTCGACTCATACATGGTCCCAACAACAGAACTCCCATTGGGACACTTCCGACTCCTAGAAGTCGACCATCGTGTTGTCCTTCCAATAGAATCCCCCATTCGCATTATTATTACTGCTGACGACGTCCTCCACTCATGAACAATCCCAACATTAGGGGTAAAAACCGACGCCATTCCAGGACGACTTAACCAAACCTCATTCATTACTACTCGCCCAGGGATCTTCTATGGTCAGTGCTCAGAAATCTGTGGAGCTAACCATAGCTTCATACCCATTGTAGTAGAATCCACTCCCCTCATCCACTTCGAAAGCTGATCCTCTCTACTATCCTCCTAATCATTAAGAAGCTATGTACCAGCACTAGCCTTTTAAGCTAGACAAAGAGGAACCCCTCCTCCTTAATGAAATGCCACAACTCAATCCAAACCCATGACTTTTTATCATAATCACATCATGATTAACATACTCCCTAATTATCCAACCCAAAATACTATCATTCACCCCCACAAACCCCCCCACAAACAAAACTCCTACAACCACTAAAACCTCCCCCTGAACTTGACCATGACTCTAACCTTCTTCGATCAATTTTCAAGCCCATACCTCCTAGGAATTCCATTAATCCTCCTATCAATATTATTCCCGGCCCTACTCCTTCCAATGCCAAACGCCCGATGAATTACCAACCGTCTATCTACCCTACAACTATGACTCATCCACACAATCACTAAACAACTCATAATTCCATTAAACAAATCTGGCCACAAATGAGCTATCATCCTCACATCACTAATAGCACTCCTACTAACAACCAACCTTCTAGGCCTCTTGCCATATACATTCACCCCAACCACCCAACTATCAATAAACATAGCTCTTGCCTTCCCACTCTGACTTGCCACACTACTTATAGGCCTACGAAACCAACCCACAATCTCCCTAGGCCACCTACTCCCTGAAGGAACCCCTACGCCATTAATCCCAATCCTAATTATAATCGAAACTATCAGCCTTCTTATCCGCCCACTAGCCCTAGGAGTCCGCCTCACAGCAAACCTTACCGCAGGGCATCTGCTCATCCAACTCATTTCAACTGCCACCATTACACTCCTCCCCATCATAACCACAGTATCTATCCTCACCGCCATAATCCTCCTCCTACTAACAATCCTAGAAGTAGCAGTAGCTATAATCCAAGCCTACGTCTTCGTACTTCTACTAAGCCTCTACCTACAAGAAAACATTTAATGGCCCACCAAGCACACTCCTACCACATAGTAGACCCTAGCCCATGGCCCATCTTTGGGGCCACTGCCGCCCTACTTACCACATCTGGACTCACCATATGATTCCACCACAACTCCTCACAACTACTAACCCTAGGACTACTCTCAATTATCCTCGTCATACTCCAATGATGACGAGACATTGTACGAGAAAGCACATTCCAAGGCCACCACACACCCACAGTCCAAAAGGGCCTACGATATGGAATAATCCTCTTTATTACATCAGAAGCATTCTTCTTCCTAGGATTTTTCTGAGCCTTCTTCCACTCCAGCCTTGCACCCACCCCAGAACTAGGCAGCCAGTGACCCCCAGCCGGAATCACACCCCTAAACCCCCTAGAAGTCCCCCTACTAAACACAGCCATCCTACTGGCCTCTGGTGTTACCGTAACCTGAGCCCACCACAGCATCACAGAAGGAAACCAAAAACAAGCCATCCAAGCATTAACACTTACAATCTTACTGGGCTTTTACTTCACCGCCCTCCAAGCAACAGAATATTACGAAGCACCATTCTCAATCGCTGATGGTGTCTACGGTTCAACCTTCTTTGTAGCCACAGGATTCCACGGACTTCACGTCATCATCGGATCCTCCTTCCTATCAATCTGCCTCCTACGACTAATTAAATTCCACTTTACAGCCAACCACCACTTCGGATTCGAAGCAGCAGCCTGATACTGACACTTCGTAGACATCATTTGACTATTCCTCTATATAACCATCTACTGATGAGGATCCTGCTCTCCTAGTATATTCATTACAATAGACTTCCAATCTTTTAAATCTGGTGTAACCCCAGAGAAGAGCAATAAACATAATCACCTTCATACTCACCCTCACCTCCATCCTCAGCATTGCCCTAATTACACTAAACTTCTGACTTAGCCAAATAACCCCAGACTCAGAAAAACTATCACCCTATGAATGCGGATTTGACCCGCTAGGATCCGCCCGACTCCCATTCTCCATCCGATTCTTCCTCAGTAGCCATCCTATTCCTCCTATTTGACCTAGAAATTGCCCTCCTACTACCCCTTCCCTGAGCCATTCAACTAAAACACCCAACCACAACCCTAATCTGAACCTCCACCATCATCCTCCTACTAACCCTAGGCCTAATCTATGAATGAACACAAGGGGGACTAGAGTGGGCAGAATAAGAAAGTTAGTCTACACAAGACAGTTGATTTCGACTCAACAGACCATAGCCTGCCCTATGACTTTCTTCATGCCTCCCCTACACTTAAGCTTCTACTCAGCCTTCACCCTTAGCTGCCTAGGGTTAACCTTCCATCGAACCCACCTTGTCTCAGCCCTCCTATGTCTGGAGAGCATGATACTATCCATATACATTGCCCTGTCATCCTGATCGATCGAAAACCAAACACCATCCTCCACCTTAGTTCCCATTCTCATACTAACATTTTCTGCCTGCGAAGCAGCCACAGGACTAGCAATACTAGTGGCCTCCACACGAACACATGGATCTGACTACCTACAAAACCTAAACCTACTACAATGCTAAAAATTATCTTACCAACCATAATACTACTCCCCACAGCCCTCCTATCCCCCCCAAAATTCATATGAACCAACACCACCATACACAGCCTGCTAATCGCTACCCTTAGCCTACAATGACTAGCCCCCTCCTACTACCCGTATAAAAACCTAACCCCATGAATTGGGACAGACCAAACATCCTCCCCCCTACTAGTCCTATCCTGCTGACTACTACCACTTATACTCCTAGCAAGCCAAAACCACCTACAACACGAACCCCCCACACGAAAACGAATCTTTACAGCAACCCTAATCACAGTACAACCATTCATTATCCTGGCCTTCTCAACCACAGAGCTCATAATATTTTACATCTCCTTTGAAGCAACCCTAATCCCCACATTAATCCTAATTACACGATGAGGAAACCAACCAGAACGCCTAAGCGCTGGCATCTACCTTCTCTTCTACACACTCATCAGCTCCCTCCCCCTACTAGTTGCAATCCTGTACCTACACTCACAAATAGGCACCCTACATCTCCCCACCCTAAAACTAACCCCCCACCTTCTACCACCCTCATCAACAAACCACTGATCCACCCTCTTTTTAAACATGGCCCTGCTCACAGCCTTCATAGTAAAAGCCCCCCTATACGGTCTACACCTCTGACTCCCCAAAGCCCACGTAGAAGCCCCAATTGCCGGATCCATATTACTCGCCGCTCTCCTCCTTAAACTCGGAGGATACGGCCTTATACGCATCACCTTCCTAACAAACCCATCCCCAAGCAACCTCCTCCACTACCCATTTATTACCCTCGCCCTATGAGGTGCACTAATAACTAGCTCCATCTGCTTACGTCAAGTCGACCTAAAATCGCTCATCGCCTACTCCTCCGTAAGCCATATAGGTCTAGTTATTGCTGCATGTATAATCCAAACATACTGATCATTCTCCGGAGCTATAATCCTCATAATCTCCCACGGATTAACCTCTTCAATGCTATTCTGCCTGGCCAACACAAACTACGAACGCACCCATAGCCGCACCCTCCTCCTCGCCCAAGGATTACAACCCCTACTCCCCCTAATAGCCACCTGATGATTACTAGCCAACCTAACAAACATAGCCCTTCCCCCTACTACAAACCTAATAGCAGAACTAAACATCATAATCGCACTATTCAACTGATCCAACCCCACAATCCTATTAACCGGAACTGCAACCCTACTAACAGCCTCATACACCCTATTTATATTAACAACCACCCAACGAGGAATCCCATCTCCCCACATCACAGCACTCCAAAACTCAACCACACGAGAACATCTCCTAATAATCCTCCACCTACTCCCTACACTCCTCCTAATCCTAAAACCAGAACTAATCTCAGGACCCCTCTCATGCAAGTATAGTTTAAAACAAACATTAGACTGTGACCCTAAAAATAGAAGTTAAACCCTTCTTACCTGCCAAGGGGAGGTTCAACCAACAAGAACTGCTAATTCTCGTATCTGAGTCTAAAACCTCAGCCCCCTTACTTTTAAAGGATAAGAGTAATCCATTGGTCTTAGGAGCCACTTATCTTGGTGCAAATCCAAGTAAAAGTAATGGAAATCGCCCTACTCCTCAACACCACCATGCTACTCACACTAACAATCACCCTAACACCCATACTCCTTCCCCTCCTATTAAAAAACTTCCAAAATTCCCCCAAAACCCTCACCGCCACAATCAAAATCGCCTTCTTAACTAGCCTAATACCCATAACACTCTTCATGTACTCAGGATTAGATAGTATCACCTCACACTGAGAATGAAAGTTCACCATAAACTTCAAAATCCCACTAAGCTTCAAAATAGACCAATACTCCATACTATTCTTTCCTATCGCACTATTCGTAACCTGATCCATCCTACAATTTGCAATGTCATACATAGCATCAGACCCACACATCACAAAATTCTTCTCCTACCTAACAACATTCCTAATCGCCATACTAACACTAACCCTTGCCAACAATATATTCCTCCTCTTCATTGGTTGAGAAGGAGTGGGCATTATATCCTTCCTACTAATCAGCTGATGATACGGGCGAGCAGAAGCTAACACAGCAGCCCTACAAGCCGTACTCTACAACCGAATTGGAGATATTGGCCTCATTCTAAGCATAGCATGACTCGCATCCACCCTAAACTCCTGAGAAATACAACAAATATTCTCACCCACCAAAACCCCAACCTTGCCCCTCCTAGGATTAATCCTAGCTGCCACAGGAAAATCCGCCCAATTTGGCCTCCACCCTTGACTACCAGCCGCCATAGAAGGTCCAACTCCAGTCTCCGCCCTACTCCACTCAAGCACAATAGTCGTTGCCGGAATCTTCCTACTTATTCGCCTCCACCCCATACTCACCAGCAACAAAGCTGCTCTTACCCTATGCCTCTGCTTAGGAGCTACATCTACACTATTTGCCGCTACATGTGCCCTCACACAGAACGATATTAAAAAGATTATTGCCTTCTCCACATCCAGCCAACTCGGACTAATAATAGTTACCATCGGACTAAACCTCCCACAACTGGCCTTCCTTCACATCTCCACCCACGCCTTCTTTAAAGCCATACTATTCTTATGCTCAGGATCAATCATCCACAGCCTAAATGGAGAACAAGACATTCGGAAAATAGGGGGCCTACAAAAAATACTCCCAACAACCACCTCCTGCCTAACTATCGGAAACTTAGCACTAATAGGAACCCCATTCTTAGCAGGATTCTTCTCAAAAGACCTCATCATCGAAAACCTGAACACCTCCTACCTAAACACCTGAGCATTACTCCTAACTCTTCTAGCTACAACCTTCACCGCCACATACAGCCTACGAATAACCCTCCTAGTTCAAGCAGAACTCACTCGCATCCCAACACTTACCCCAATAAATGAAAACAACCCACAAACCCTCAACCCAATCACCCGCCTAGCCCTAGGAAGCATCATAGCCGGCCTACTCATCACCTCGTACACAAACCCCGCACAAACTCCACCAATAACAATACCCCTCCTAACAAAAACCGCAGCCATTATCGTGACAACCCTAGGCATTATCCTTGCACTAGAACTCATAACCATAACCCACACCATAACTCACCCCAAACAAACCCCTCATTCAAACTTCTCCTCCACCCTAGGGTACTTCAACATCCTCACCCACCGCCTATGCTCCACAAACCTCCTAAACACCGGACAAAAAATCGCCACCCACCTAACCGATCTATCCTGATACAAAAAAGTAGGGCCTGAAGGACTCGCTAACCTACAACTCACAGCATCCAAAACTTCTACCACCCTACACAAAGGACTAATCAAAACCTACCTAGGTTCATCCGCACTCTCCATCTTAATCACCCTTATACTCCTATAACCCACAAACCTAATGGCCCCCAACCTACGAAAATCCCACCCCCTACTAAAAATAATCAATAGCTCCCTAATCGACCTACCAACCCCCTCAAACATCTCTGCCTGATGAAACTTCGGATCACTCTTAGGAATCTGCCTAACAGTACAAATCCTAACAGGCTTACTCCTAGCAGCTCACTACACCGCAGATACATCCCTAGCCTTCTCATCCGTGGCCAATACATGCCGAAACGTACAGTACGGATGACTCATTCGCAACCTCCATGCAAATGGAGCCTCATTCTTCTTCATCTGCATCTACCTCCACATTGCCCGAGGATTTTATTACGGCTCCTACCTGTACAAGGAAACCTGAAACACAGGAATTATCCTCCTACTCACCCTCATAGCCACAGCCTTCGTAGGCTACGTCCTCCCATGAGGCCAGATATCATTCTGAGGAGCCACAGTTATCACAAACCTATTCTCTGCCATCCCTTACATCGGACAAACACTAGTAGAATGAGCCTGAGGCGGATTCTCCGTAGACAACCCCACCCTAACTCGATTTTTTACACTACACTTCCTCCTCCCATTCCTAATCGCCAGCCTAGTCCTCATCCACTTAACCTTCCTTCATGAATCCGGATCAAACAACCCCCTAGGCATTACATCAAACTGCGACAAAATCCCATTCCACCCCTACTTCTCCCTAAAAGACCTTCTAGGATTCACAATCATACTCCTCCTACTCGCCACCCTAGCCCTATTTTCCCCCAACCTACTTGGAGACCCCGAAAATTACACACCAGCAAACCCCCTAACAACCCCCCCTCACATTAAACCAGAGTGATACTTCCTATTCGCATACGCAATCCTACGCTCAATCCCCAACAAACTGGGAGGAGTCCTAGCCCTAGCTGCCTCCGTACTAATCCTATTCCTAAGCCCACTCCTACACAAATCCAAACAACGCGCTATAACCTTCCGCCCAGCCTCCCAACTCCTATTCTGAACCCTAGCCGCCAACCTATTTATCCTAACATGAGTAGGAAGCCAACCCGTAGAACACCCCTTTATCATCATTGGCCAGCTAGCCTCACTAACCTACTTCACCATCATCCTAATTCTCCTCCCCATCACCTCATCCTTAGAAAACAAAATCCTCAACTAAACTCTAATAGTTTACAAAAACATTGGTCTTGTAACCAAAGAACGAAGACCCACCCTTCTTAGAGTTATCAGAAAAAGAGGACTAAAACCTCTATCACCAACTCCCAAAGCTGGCGTTTTTCCATTAAACTATTCTCTGACCCTAACAGCCCGAATCGCCCCACGAGATAAACCACGCACAAGCTCTAACACCGCAAACAAGGTCAATAGCAACCCCCAACCGGCCACCAAAAACACCCCTACCCCCCAAGAGTAGAATAAAGCCACCCCACTAAAATCCAACCGTACCAAAAATGCCCCCACACTATCCACAGTCACCACCCCAAACTTTCCCCCTCCTCCCCCCACAAAAAACCCCAAAACAATTACCAAACCAAGCCCCACAATATACCCCATAACATGCCGATCCCCCCAAGCCTGAGGATAGGGATCGGCCGCTAGCGAAACAGAGTACACAAAAACCACCAATATTCCACCTAAGTACACCATAAAGAGCACCAAAGACACAAAAGAGACCCCCAAACTCACCAACCACCCACACCCTGCAATCGATCCTAAAACCAGCCCAACCACCCCATAGTAGGGAGACGGGTTGGAAGCAACCGCCAGCGCCGCTAAAACAAAAACAATCCCCATAAAAACTACAAAATAGGCCATAGTAAAGTTCCTGCTTGGCCTCTACCCAAGATCTGTGGTCTGAAAAACCACCGTTAGTATGCTTTAACTACAAGAACTCTATACAGGACCCCCCCCCTACCCCCCCATANATACTTATGGGGTTCTTTAGGCTATGTGTATCGGGCATTCANCAATTGTCCCTATTCATTTCATTTCATTCATAGTAGACATAAGAGTTTATGTGTTATCCCATTAAACTGTATTATAGGATAGTTGGTGATATCGCTCGGTTTTGTTTCTTGGATTAGTGTCCTTCATGATTGGTATCAAGCCATATGCAATGTTCTAGGTCATGAAAATGGTACTCTTCAACGTTTTATGATCTAGGGTACGGAAGTGCTCTGGGACAAGGACCTAGTGATACCTAGACTCTACTGACCCATTCTCTCGTTAGGCAAGTTTCAGGTATTAGGTTATCTATTGATTGGGCTTCTCACGAGAAATCAGCAACTGGATGTACGTAGTGTTTATCACGACCAGCTTCAGGCTCTTTCTTTCCCCCTACACCCTCGCCCCTCTTGCTCTTTTGTGCCTCTGGTTCCTCGGTCAGGGCCATAAATTGATTGACTCCCCTCACGGTGCTCTTCACAGAGTCATTTGGTTCGCCCTTGTAAAGCACTCTGCCTCGTAATCGCGACATCTTAATGGTTCGGCGCCTCTGGTATTTCTTTTTTTTTTCTCTCTTCACTCGGCACCTCAAGTGCAACGGGTACTCACTATTTGTTGACGTGAGCATAATGGTATGCGAACGGGTTCTGGTCCTCAGGGGTGGATTAATGAGACGGTTGAAGTATTAGGGGAATCATTTTGGCACTGATGCACTTTGTTTAGCATTTGGTTATGGTTATCTCACAATCTACTCTATCATGGTGTTATTGGGTTAATGATTGTTAGACATAATTTCTTACTTTCCCTTGTTTGTTTGTCTCCTCTGGATTTCCTAACCTCGCTTAAACGAGGCTAGGAAATTTCTATTAAATTTTAATCAAACGTTTGACAAAAATTTTTTCGTCGACAAACGTTTTACAAACAACAACAAACTCTCCTCAATATTCATAAATCACTTTAAACGTTAGTACTTACAACAAACCCCACTAACAAGCAAACGTACGCTTGTCATTTACTTGATAATTTACACTTATCACCTATTCGGCGACAGTATATGCTATTTACTTAAAAACATCAACCACCCCACCTACTCACCACACAACCCCACCCAACAACACACAAACACAACCAACATTTCCCCCCAGCCTACAAGCCAACAAGTAAACATAACCGGGAAGCACAATACCCAGTCCTTGTAGCTTAAACCAAAGCATAGCACTGAAGATGCTAAGATGGGCACTACCCCAAAGACAAAAGACTCAGTCCTAACCTTGCCGTTAATTTCCCGCTCAACATATACATGCAAGTATCCGCACTCCAGTGCAAACGCCCCAGCCTCTTACCAAGACAAAAGGAGCAGGCATCAGGCACGCCCCGTCAACCGCAGCCCAAGACGCCTCGCCTCGCCACACCCCCACGGGTACTCAGCAGTAATTAACATTAAGCAATAAGCGTAAGCTTGACCTAGTTAGAGCAACCAGGGTTGGTAAATCTTGTGCCAGCCACCGCGGTCATACAAGAAACCCAAATTAACCGCACACGGCGTAAAGAGTGGTACCCAATTATCACCGCCAACTAAGATCAAACCACAATCCAAGCTGTCATAAGCCCAAGATGTCCTGAAGCCCCACCCTAAAACCAATCTTAGCACCTGTGACCTACCTACTCCACGAAAGCCAGGACACAAACTGGGATTAGATACCCCACTATGCCTGGCCCTAAATCTTGATGTTTCCCATACAAAAACATCCGCCCGAGAACTACGAGCACAAACGCTTAAAACTCTAAGGACTTGGCGGTGCCCTAAACCCACCTAGAGGAGCCTGTTCTATAATCGATAATCCACGATACACCCGACCACCCCTTGCCAAAACAGCCTACATACCGCCGTCGCCAGCCCACCTTCCATGAAAGCACAATAGTGAGCCCAACAGCCCACAACCACTAACACGACAGGTCAAGGTATAGCCCATGGAGTGGAAGAAATGGGCTACATTCTCTAAAATAGATAACCTAACGAAAAGAGGCCTGAAACCTGCCTCCAGAAGGCGGATTTAGCAGTAAAGGGGGATAATAAATGCCCCCTTTAAGTCGGCTCTAGGGCACGTACACACCGCCCGTCACCCTCCTCACAAGCTACCCCCAAATTAATTAAAACACTAATAAGCCGAAGACGAGGTAAGTCGTAACAAGGTAAGTGTACCGGAAGGTGCACTTAGCATATCGAGGCGTAGCTACAACACAAAGCATTCAGCTTACACCTGAAAGATATCTGATAAATACCAGATCACCTCGAAGCCTATCCTAGCCTCACCACCACAATCAAGAACCCACTACCCCACCCAACTAAAACATTACCCACAAACCCAGTATAGGTGATAGAAAAGTACACCCGAGCGCCATAGAAAAAGTACCGTAAGGGAAAGATGAAATAACAATGAAAACCAAGCACCACATAGCAAAGATCAACCCTTGTACCTTTTGCATCATGATCTAGCAAGAACAAACAGACAAAGCGAACTTAAGTCTGCCACCCCGAAACCCAAGCGAGCTACTTACGAGCAGCTACCATGAGCAAACCCGTCTCTGTTGCAAAAGAGTGGGATGACTCGTCAGTAGTGGTGAAAAGCCAATCGAGCTGGGTGATAGCTGGTTGCCCGCAAAGCGAATCTAAGTTCTCCCTTAACCCCTCCCCCAGGACAACAAATCCAACCCCCATGCAGCGAGTTAAGAGTTACTTAAAGGGGGTACAGCCCCTTTAAAAAAGGACACACCCTCCACTAGCGGATAACACCCCTCCACTTTAACCCGTGGGCCTTAAAGCAGCCACCCCAAAAGAATGCGTCAAAGCTCCCAACCAAAAATTTAAAAACAACACGATTCCCTACACCCTTAGCCGGCTAACCTATAACAATAGATGAACCAATGCTAGAACGAGTAACCAGGATACCTTCCCCTCAAGCGCTAGCCTACATACCATTAACAGCCCAACATCAATACCCAACCCCCACAAGACCAACCATTGAACACACCCTGTTAACCCAACCCAGGAGCGCACACTAGGATGATTAAAATCTACAAAAGGAACTCGGCAAACCCAAGACCCGACTGTTTACCAAAAACATAGCCTTCAGCCAAACAAGTATTGAAGGTGATGCCTGCCCAGTGACACTACGTTCAACGGCCGCGGTATCCTAACCGTGCAAAGGTAGCGCAATCAATTGTCCCATAAATCGAGACTTGTATGAACGGCTAAACGAGGTCTTAACTGTCTCCTGTAGATAATCAGTGAAACTGATCTCCCTGTGCAAAAGCAGGAATAAGTACATAAGACGAGAAGACCCTGTGGAACTTTAGAATTAATAGCCACCACACACCCAACCCTATACCCATCAGGTCCACCACCCAAAACACTGGCCAATATTCTTAGATTGGGGCGATCTTGGAGAAAAACAAACCCTCCAAAAACAAGGCCAAACCCCTTAGCCAAGAGCAACCCCTCAACGCGCTAACAGCCCCCAGACCCAATAAAATTGACTAATGGACCAAGCTACCCCAGGGATAACAGCGCAATCTCCCCCAAGAGCCCCTATCGACGAGGAGGTTTACGACCTCGATGTTGGATCAGGACATCCTAGTGGTGCAGCCGCTACTAAGGGTTCGTTTGTTCAACGATTAACAGTCCTACGTGATCTGAGTTCAGACCGGAGCAATCCAGGTCGGTTTCTATCTATGATTAACCTCTCCTAGTACGAAAGGACCGGAAAGGTAGGGCCAATACTCCAAGCACGCCCTCACCCTAAGTGATGACCCCAACTAAATCACCAAGAGTTACCACCCAATCTCTCTAGAAAAGAGTTGCTAGTGTAGCAGAGCCCGGCAAATGCAAAAGACTTAAACCCTTTACCCCAGAGGTTCAAATCCTCTCTCTAGCACCCTAACC